GACCCTTGGATATAAATCGTGAGAATGTATAGTCTTCCTCAAATATGCTATTGAGGGAAAAAGGATTCAACCTTTTCAATTTAAGAAATAAAGTTTTTTTGATCTTGATCGGAATATGAAAAAACCGAAAGATCCCTTAACTATTTAAGTCATTAATCAAACGAATCGCACTTTTACCACTAAACTATACCCGCTACATATCTCCATTATTATATATGAATGAACCTTTTGTCGAACAAAGGAATGAGCAAAGGAATTAGATACAATTAAGATAGCATCAGACTCATTAAAATTCTAGTGTTGGCACTTCGTCCCGCTGGAGGTACTTGAAAAAAAATAGGCGAAGAATAGAAAGCAGCTTATTTAAATAAAACTTGACTTGATCATACTTGATCCTAATTCATAATATAATGAAATATAATTTATATATATATATATACAATATATAATCTACAATATATAATCAAATTAAATATATATATATATATAATTAAATATTTAAATATAATTATATATAATTTATAATTAATATAATAAAATGAAATAAAATGAAAAGTCATCTTTTTCATTTGCTGGAAGTCATTACTGACATTCCGAATCTAGGGATTTCTTAAAGATGGACCATAAAAATGACGAATTCCGCATTTCGTTTTTCGTTTTCAACTTCCCCTTCAACTGCCAGATCCTATGAATTTGATTTGAATTGGGATCAATCGGATCAATTGGATTTCAAATGTTCAAATAAAATAAAGCTTGTCCCTTGAACAAGTAAATGAGTTATGTTATATATGTTATAACATATGTGTGTTTCATTTTTGATATTGTTTAATATTATTTGATATGATATTGTTTAATATTAATATTAATTGTTATATGTATGTGTTCTTTTCCGGTTAGTAATTAAGTAAATTGAGAAAAAAATACTTATATTTATATACTTAATAAGAATGATAAGAATGTGAAAAATATTCTTTCATATTCATATTCTTATTCTATAGTATTAATAGTATTCTTATTATTATTATTAGTATAGTATTAATAATACTAATCACTAAGAAATGGCACTTCTATCATAGGACTGGGGATAGACATTTTCTTTGTTGCTTCAATAACAACCAAGAATTTTTGATTTGATATCAAATCATACATAATTAAATTGTTTGATCTATGAAATGATTTATCAGAACAAAAAAAGAAATAATGTAATGGCCCGGCCAGTACTTAACCAGGCCGGGGGAATGAACCTTTCTTACAAAATTAAAGAAATGAAGTAAGGGATTCTGTCTATATCTATTCTATCGGGGATAAGATCTCTGTTTCGAATCATTATCTAAATTGAATTACTGATCAAATTCGTAGATATCGTATCCATTTTAATATAGAATTTCAAATTTGTTTTGAATATATTATTCAAATATATTATTTCTATTATTTTTATATTATTATCGTTACTTTATCCTATCTTATAATAAATTATTATTATTACTAATAAATAATTAAAAAAAGAAAACGAAGTTTTTTTTTGTTTCAATCTTTTTACTTCACATCACATAAAAAGAAAAAAAAATTCAATTTTGAATTGGGAGAGATGGCTGAGTGGACTAAAGCGGCAGATTGCTAATCCGTTGTACGAGTTATTTGTACCGAGGGTTCGAATCCCTCTCTCTCCGTTCCCTCTGATCACTTCAGACTTTCAAATTTGAAAAAATGGGATCCTTTTTTTTTTTCATCATAGGTAAATGTTAAATGTATGGAATATCAAAAAAAAAAAATAAAGAAAACTCAACATTTTTTATTCCTCACGTCCAGGATTACGGCCCGGATCGTTAGATAAGAATCCGAAGATGAAGAGAGAAACAAAAAATATCACTACTGTGTAAACGAAGAGTTTGAGAGTAAGCATTACACAATCTCCAAGATTATTTTTTGGGGAAAAAGGAAATAGATTGCCTATTTTTTATCACATACGTTATTTTGGCATAACACCCCCAAAATGAAGTCTTTTCTTGAATCTTGAAAAAAAAAAGTAATTTTCAACAAATTTCTTTCTACTTTGTAATAAGGTAATAAGAAAAGAAAGGTTAAGAAAAGAAAGGTTCTGATTCCTTCATTACCAAAAATGTTTGGCCATATCCGTTATTGGGTATTGTGGGTTCTTCGAAAGTCCTTGTTTACTGGAATGTCAGAACGAGGAAATAAGTTGATCCAAATTTATCACCGCGGCCATTCAATTCAATATACAAGAATTTCTATTTTTGAATCGAGGGTTCATAATATAAAACTTATCTGATCTTATCAATTTTTATTTTTGAATTTATTTTTTCGAATAAATCATGAATTATGCAGAGTATTCAAAATTTTATCGAAAACTTACAGCAGCTTGCCAAACAAAAGCTAATAGAAAAAATAGTAGAGGTATGACAGGCATAAAATCTACGATTGGATTGAAAAAGGCATAAGCCTCCGGCAATTTAGCGAAGAAAAAACTACTCGAATAAAGGGTGGAATTAAGACAGATACAGATTAAACTAAAGATATTAAGCATAACAAACATTTCATTCTTGTAGATTAGAAAATTGGATTTTGGTTGAGTTCTTTTTATGAAGGAAAAATAAAAAGGCGGGTCAAAAAATCCTTCTTTTTCTTCGAACTCTCCCAAATCAAAAATCTTTCCTTTCATTCTCAAATGAGAATACAAGGAATTATAGTTTCGTACAATATCTTAATTGAATTTTATGTAATGATCAATAATTTGATCAATAATTTTTTGTGATTCTATATTTGCATGTGTTGAATCCTAGCAACAATGTATTTCATATGTATTTGGGCTGGGATTGACGAATGACCAATACCAATATTAGTCTTTATTAGTGTCGAATATAAATCTAAATGGGGCGTGGCCAAGCGGTAAGGCAACGGGTTTTGGTCCCGCTATTCGGAGGTTCGAATCCTTCCGTCCCAGATCGTCTCCATCAGAAACGAAAGATTCTTCTCTTTAACAATTTTCTGTTTAATCTTGCTTGGATATTGGATATATATAATGTGTGACCCAACCCCTTCTTTGTTCTGAATTCAATGTACGGGTAGAAATAAAAATATTTCTTTGAATTTGGAATTCAAAAAAGAATTGGAGGTGGATCATTCCCATTCAGAGTATGCTCATACTCATATTCATATTGAAGTTAGTTACTTAGGGAAACCTTGTGTTCCATACCCGTGAAATGGGAATTCGCACATGGTGCATTCTTAATTGAAATAGAAAAAAAAACCTTTTTTTTCTATTCCATTCCCCAAGGAAAGCCTAAAGAAAATAAATGGTGTATCCCAATTCCACACTTTATGTGGAGACTAAAGATTATGTAGTTTTTTGTATTAATTGCATTTCATCGTTCGTCTAAAAACTTCTAAGGAAAAAATAGGAAAAATAAATTGATCTGGATCCCATTTTCTTTTTTTGTATTTTAGCTTATTCAATTGAATAATTGGAAATCAATATAATGTAATGATTGGATGAAAGATTCTTGAATCTGAAGTAAAACAAAATAGGTCTGTATGCTGTATAATAGATATTATGTATTATTATTGTATTGTTCTATTTCAGTAACAGCAGCCCCTTCCCTTGGTTAAGTCAAAAGGATCTGTGATCCTTTAAATATCCATGATTACTCCCAGTAACAATTGTTCGTTGTATATGATGGATATGAAAAGATTAGATTCCTCTTATTCTTGATTCTGATTTTCTCTTTCAGATGAAAGAAAGAATAACGACTTTTATCTGACACTCTTCTATTCCATACTCACGAAAACAAAAAACGATTTGAATCTTCATTTTTGTGAACCCTTGGTACTTGAATAAGTGTGAAAAATCTATATTATAGAGAGACTTCCGACCTTTTCGAGTCATCGGAATAGCTTATATTTGGTTACTAACTGATTTTGTTCCGGAATTGCAAATCTATTCCATTATTCTATTAAGTAAAGGCCTTTACTTTTTCATTACTTTTTCATTATGTATTCGAAAAAAAAGGGGGGATGATCCTTTTTATGATTCATCATCCCGAACAATCTGTTGAAGATGTAAATAAGACTTAAGTAAACGCGTTTATTCGTCTTTTTTAGAAATCTGTTTCATTTGAGCCAATGACTATTCATGATTCCATATTGAATCAATTCCATACCGGTTCGAAATTTAATCAGAGGAATGTTATGGTAAAACTTCGTTTGAAACGATGTGGTAGAAAGCAACGTGCGACTTGAAGGACATGATTCGTTGTGGATTCTTACATCCACCATTTTCTATAGGAATGAAGATGCTCTTGAATCGACATAGTTTGTTCTGTTCTTGCTAGGAACCTAATTTGTGTTGGGTTGGTAAATAGGAATAGTACATAATGGAGCTCGAACAAAAAGTATTGATTCATTTCTCGGGGGGAAGAATCTAGGGTTAGTAACAATTAATAAGTTAGACCAACTTTGTAAATATATCCTCAATATCGAAATCGAAGGGTTAAAATTCGAACAAGTTTGAAATAAAATAAAAAAGTAAAATTTGTCGAAATTGGTAAAACTTTTTCGATTAAAATGAAAAGTGTATTATAATAAATCTTTCGTATTATTCATAGAAAGAAATAACAAAAAACAAAAGGTATGTTGCTGCCATTTTGAAAAGGAATAAGGATCACCGAAGTAATGTCTAAACCTAATGATTTTACAAAGTAAAGAGAAAGGATTCCGGAACAAGGAAACACTATTTTCAATTGTCTCAATAATTTTATTTAATTTTATTATAATGAAGAAGAAAAATAGATTCGAGACGAGACAAACAAAAGAGGTTAGAGACGACTCAAGAAATGTCTAAAGAGTTACCTTCGCACTTTTTCAGAATTGCCCAACTTGAGTTATGAGTACGAATGATATTTCTTTTTTTCTGTATCTGTAAGTAAGAACAAAAAACGACTCAAATTATAGTCGACTTCATGATTTTATGGATCTATTTGCCATTATATACAGAATATACAGAAATATTAGAATCATTTTTTCTCGAGCCGTATGAGGAGAAAGCCTCCTATACGTTTCTAGGGGGGGGTATTATTTATCTACATCTATCCCAATGAGCGATCTATCGAATCGTTGCAATTGATGTTCGATCCCGAAGAGAAGGAAGAGATCTTCAAAAAGTGGGTTTTTACGATCCGATACAGAATCAAACTTATTTAAATGTTCCTGCCATTCGTTATTTCCTTGAAAAAGGTGCTCAACCTACAGGAACTGTTCATGATATTTTAAGGAAGGCAGAATTATTTAAAGTTAAAGAAAGACCTTCATAAAGAAAAATAAAAACAAAATTTCTTTTAATAAATAAAAAAGAAAAGGTAACTAGTATCTATTTTGGGCAATTAGTTACTCAAAATTTGCTCTTTTCTTGTTGTATTCATACTTTTTCTCTACCTTTTCCTTATTTTTTTTTTCATCTAAATTTCTTATTTATGTTGTGCCAATCCAACACGAATTCTTATTTGATTTACTTAATACTTAAATACAATACTTAATTAATTATTAATTAAATTGAATTTGTTTTCCATTCATATTGACAATGTTGTATCGAACAAATATAATTCGATCGTAGATAAGCGGATCTGTTTATTCCGACCCCTAATTTGGTTTTCCTTTACTTCAGTCAAATGATGGGTTTGCCGAATTTACTGTTATACATATGCAAGATGTATTTTCTTAACGAAAATCAAAAATTTTGAGAAAATGGGCGGTCTGTAAATTTGGATATTTCTATTTGGAATCCGTTGTTTTTTATTTTTTAATCCGATCCATTCATTTTGCTATTTTGGTGTTTAGAATTGATCATAAAATCTTTCCTCTATTTCTTGTTAGTTCAATGTTTTGACGTAGTTGTACAGTGCAATTCCATTTCTTTTTTTATTTCGATCGTATCTACAAATCATATTTATCTGGGTTGCTAACTCAACGGTAGAGTACTCGGCTTTTAAGTGCGACTATGATCTTTTACACATTTGGATGAAGCAACGAATTCGTCCAGACTATTGGTAGAGTCTATAAAACCGCGACTGATCCTGAAAGGTAATGGATGGAAAAAACAGCATGTCGTAATAATAAGAAGAAAATGGAATTTCTTAATTTCTTATTAGATTCCTATTTTTTTTAGTAGAATTTTGAGTCAATCCTTACCAGATCATTCCAAAATTTTGTTTTTATTTTAGGAGGAAGACAAAAAAAATGCACATTTACAGTTGGGTTTAGTGAATAAATGGATAGAGCCCTACGGCTCCAATTCTGGTAAAAAAAAGCAACGAGCTTCTATTCTTTATTTGAATAATTACCCGATCTAATTAGACGTTAAAAAAAATTAGTGCCTGATGCGGGAAAAGGTTCTCCTGTGAGTGGTCCTTTGATTCTTTTTTTTTCTTTTTAATCCTAACTATTCTCTATTATAGATTGGAAACGAATGTGTAGAAGAAACAGTATACTGACAAAAAGAATTTGTTCCAAAGTCAAAAGAGCGATCGGGTTGCAAAAATAAAAGATTTTTGAACCTCTAATAATTATAACGAGGATAAACCCATTAGATAGAAGGGGAGAGGAAAAAGATCTGTTGATTGGACTTTCTGTTTCCGGGGTATATATATTTTTTTGTACATAATACATACCTTGTTCTGACCATATTGCACTATGTATAATTTGATAACCCAAGAAATGCCTACTGTTTTTGTTTCAAGTAGAAAAAATGTAAGTCAATGGAAGAATTACAGGGATATTTAGAAAAGGATAGATCTCGGCAACAACACTTCCTATATCCGCTACTCTTTCAGGAATATATTTATGCACTTGCTCATAATCATGGGTTAAATGGTTCGATTTTTTACGAACCTGTGGAAGTTTTTGGTTATGACAATAAATCTAGTTTAGTACTTGTAAAACGTTTAATTACTCGAATCTATCAACAGAATTTTTTGATTTCTTTGGTTAATGATTCTAATCAAAATCGATTCGTTGGATACAACCACAATAATTTTTTTTTTTCTCATTTTCATTCTCAAATGATATCAGAAAGTTTTGCAATTATTGTAGAAATTCCATTCTCGTTGCGATTAGTATCTTATTTCGAAGAAAAAGAAATACCAAAATATCATAATTTACGATCAATTCATTCCATTTTTCCCTTTTTAGAGGACAAATTATCACATTTAAATTATGTCTCAGATATACTAATACCTCATCCCATACATATGGAAATCTTGGTTCAAATTCTTCAATGCTGGATTCAAGATGTTCCTTTTTTACATTTATTGCGGTTCTTTCTTCACGAATATCATAATTTGAATAGTCTTCTCATTACTCAGAAGAAATCTATTTACGTTTTTTCAAAAGAAAATAAAAGATTATTTCGGTTCCTATACAATTCTTATGTATTTGAATGGGAATTTTTATTAGTTTTTATTCGTAAACAATCTTCTTATTTACGATTAA